AATTGAAGAACTAAATTCAGTGTAATATTTTTTTTTTCAGAAAAGTTTTAAATTACTGAAAAAACTCGTTCAAATGGGGTTCGTTATTTTAGTTTAGAGGTTCTTAGTGACTTTCATGGATTTTATGTTCTCCTAGAATTGAACGAGAAACTTCTACCTTCAACCAAGAATTAATCAAGAGAAAGGACTCAAAAAAATGCCTTTTATCAATGAACATAAAATAAATAGAAAAGAATACCTTTTTGATCACTCCAAATTGACACATTTTCAGAGGGAAAATCCTCACTAAGGGTTGAGTTGACAAGATGAAATATCTGGTGAATCTTTAAAGTAATTTCTATAAAAAAAAAATAAAAAGTACGAAAGTTATTGCAAAGGATTTTAAAGATTTAATCTATTAGTTTTTTATTCAACCCTTTAATTAAAATAACTTTTAACTAAAGGTCTTATCCCCACTCTTCTAAAAAAAGAGAAATTTTTTATTAATCTAACTTTGATAAATAGGTCGATGGGGAAAAAAACCTCCCCATCTTGGAAATAAGAAAAAGAAAGGTAAACCTTTTACCTTGTATTTATTCGTTTGTCAACAAAATTTTTCTTTTTTTGGTCAATAAAAAAGTATTAGGATTTTTAGAATAATTCAGTAACCAAAAAATTCTTATTTTTAAAACTAAAAGAATGAACTTAATTTCATTTCATATTGATTACATCAACTCAAGAGATGATGAAATTTTTCTATTTTTTTTATAGAAAATTGAAAATGGGTCGATTTTTGAGTGTATTCCGATTATTCCAAACTTTTATTACTTATTTATTTTTTTGCTGTACAAAAAAACTTTTTGAATTCCCAGTAGAAAGAGATTTTCCTAAGGAAAAAGCTTTTAAGGCTGTCCAATATCCCTTCCTTTTCCAAATATTTTTACGAATACGCTTTTTTGATGTAGAAGTACGCTTTTTTGGAACTGCCATTTAAAGGGGATTACTTATCGTTCTAACTGGATGTGAAAGACATCTATTGTTCAAAACCAATCATTTAGTCTATTTATTATCGAAATAATATTCTCTTCAGAAAAAGAAATTTCGATAGGGTAAAGATATGTGAAAATTGAATCAATAAAATTGTATTAGTATTAAATACTCAAATAAAAATAGAAAAAAGACGAAGATTTTGTTATTCTTTTTTTTTTCAAACTTTTCTATTCCTTAAAATATCCGTAAAAAAATTTCTTTTGATTGTTATCTTTTTTTGCGATTCTTTCTCATTCAAGTCTATACCTGTTTGTATCTATAGAACCCGCTGTGCCATAAAAATCGAATTAGTTAAGTAAGCTTAAACTTAATATAATAAAAAAGAATCAAAAACCTTTACATTTTTATTTCTGTCTATTTTCGTCATTCTAAGGCGAATTTCCATATAATTATAATAAAATACCCCACCAAAAGATTTAAGATAAGAATAAAAACTTTGCTTTTGCTTAATGAAAGAAAAAATTTCATCTCCTTTTCTATTAACTATATAACTGATCAAACTCGGGTACTTCCTCCCTTTCATATAATTTTATATAATTTGAACAATTATAACTTCTTGATTTGAATATTTTAAGGATTTAGCAAAAATTCAGAAGAATAAGTAAAGTAAAAAAACAAAAGATTCTAAAATTCTATTTAAGTTTGTTTAACTTAAAGTCCATATCTTGACTTTTATTGATCCCTTTCAAAGAGGTAAGATCCGGTGAATCGGAAACAATTAATTAATAAATTAAGAATTTTAAAATGTTTTTATGCAACAGACATATCAATACGGGTGGATCATCCCTTTCATTCCACTTCCAATTCCTATATTAATAGGGGTCGGACTTCTTCTTTTTCCGACGGCAACAAAAAATCTTCGTCGTATGTGGTCTTTTCAGAGTGTTTTATTGTTAACTATAGTCATGATTTTTTCAATCAATCTGTCTATTCAGCAAATAAATAGCAATTCCATCTATCAATATGTATGGTCTTGGATCATTAATAATGATTTTTCTTTAGAATTCGGCTATTTGATCGATCCGCTTACTTCTATTATGTCAATATTAATAACTACCGTTGGAATTATGGTTCTTATCTATAGTGATAATTATATGGCTCATGATCAAGCATATTTGAGATTTTTTGCTTATATGGGTTTTTTCAGTACTTCCATGTTAGGATTAGTTACTAGTTCGAATTTGATACAAATTTATATTTTTTGGGAATTGGTTGGAATGTGTTCTTATTTATTAATAGGGTTTTGGTTTACACGACCTCTTGCTGCAAATGCTTGCCAAAAAGCTTTTGTGACTAATCGTATAGGGGATTTTGGTTTATTATTAGGAATTTTAGGTTTTTACTGGATAACGGGTAGTTTTGAATTTCGTGATTTATTCGAAATATTCAATAACTTGATTTATGATAATGAAGTCAATTCTTTGTTTGTTACTTTGTGTGCTGGTCTAGTATTTGCCGGTGCCGTTGCTAA